GATAGAGAATCAAAGGAAGGTAGATTTACCAACAAATTACGAAATGCTATAGTTCTTACATATAATTTATTAATTTATTCAGAAGTAATTCGCGGGATTATGCACCTTTCTTTCTTAGTTCTAACGAACAAAAACGAACAAAGTACATCTGGTTGGATCCAGCCTATTTTTGAAATAAACAACTCGCACACACTCCCTTTCCAAAAAAGATCAATACACCGAGCACTACACTTAGATTTATTAGATTTGTTGCTAAAATATCGGTATTAAATCTTAAACTCCCGGCGGATGGCCAGTGACCCAAGGAAAGGAAAGAATCAGTTACATTTTTCATATGATCTCCCCTTATAGATAGACTAAAAAAATAGAACAGAGTTCTTTTTGTATCACGTCCCGCCCTCTTTTTTTTTTTGAAATTGAAATTCCCAATAAGAATGATACTTAATTAGAATTAGGTTATAATTAGGTATCAGGCTATATCTCAAATCTCACATCAGCCCTTCCCAGAGTTATTGTCTCAACGAAGAATTGTAGGAGTGAAATCTTGCTATAATTTTAAAGGGCAAGTGACAATTAAAAGTTTTAAAATACTTATAGTATTTTTAGGTTAAACTAAACAAAAGGATTCGCAAATAAAAGCGCTAATGCTACAACCAGCCCATAAATTGTTAAAGCTTCCATAAAAGCTAGACTAAGTAATAAAGTACCTCGTATTTTTCCCTCCGCCTCGGGCTGTCTCGCAATACCTTCTACAGCTTGACCCGCAGCAGTACCTTGACCAACTCCAGGTCCAATAGAAGCAAGCCCTACGGCCAATCCAGCAGCAATAACGGAAGCGGCAGAAATCAATGGATTCATGAGAAGTTCCTCGCAAAAAATAAAAAAAAATGGTTAATGATACAACCAAGAATTAGGACTTAACTATTCCGAATCATTCTTTGAGTTCGTCGTTATTTGTCTTTATTTCAATTTAATCTCCTTATTCTTATTCATTCAATTCACAGCCATAGACCAGACTAAAGGAAAAGACTTCTATTTGAAAGCCAGGTCCGGAGTAGGGCAAATTATATATATCGCGAGTTCATATATAACTAGTCAATTATCACATATACATGCCTTTGTTACATAATGTAAACCAACGATTCGTATCTTAGATTCAATCGGATTCTATAAATTTGCTTTGAAACATCCACAAAAGTTCGCTTAGAGCCATTAGATTCCATATATCTAATTGAACCCCTCTCCTAACAAAAACTTTTTTAGGACTCGAAGTTTTTGTAAACCTTTTTTTCCCTTTTAGTTCTCAGCACATGGGATACAACATCGAAAATCGAAATCATTAATATTTAGATTTACTATTGAAATTGGGTGAACAATCTAGAATATTAATTGAGGAAGGTAAAGATAAAAGGGCCAAACCAGAAAAATGGGAAAAAGGTCTTTTTCCCATTTTTCCAACAATTCGCTCATATCATAATCTTTATTTGCGATTACTCTAGATTCTAGCTCGTAATATACCATACTTTGGATGTTTATTTTTCTTAAGTATAGTATCTTGAGACAGGCATACATTGACTTGGGCTAAGCTAAGCAAAAACATAGTTCAAAACTAGTCAATGATGACCCTCCATAGATTCTCCTATATAAGCCGCAGCTAAAGTTGCAAAAATAAGAGCTTGAATACCACTTGTAAATAATCCAAGAAACATAACCGGTATAGGAACTACTAAAGGTACTAAAGAAACAAGAACAACAACTACTAATTCATCAGCTAATATATTCCCGAAAAGTCTAAAACTAAGTGATAAAGGTTTTGTGAAATCTTCTAAGATGTTAATGGGTAAAAGGATTGGGGTTGGTTGAATGTATTTACCGAAATAACCTAATCCTTTTTTACTAAGACCCGCATAAAAATATGCCAATGACGTGAGTAAAGCTAAAGCAACCGTAGTATTTATATCATTTGTGGGTGCGGCTAACTCCCCATGAGGTAACTCTATGATTTTCCAAGGTAAAAGAGCCCCTGACCAATTAGAAACAAATATAAATAGAAAGAGCGTTCCAATAAAGGGAACCCAAGTAACGTATTCTTCTCCAATCTGGGTTTTGCTCACGTCGCGAATGAATTCAAGAACATATTCGAAGAAATTCTGACCATCAGTCGGAATGGTTTGTGGATTCCGAACAGCTAGAGTGGCAGAACCTAATAAGATAGCAATTACAACCCAAGAAGTAATAAGTACTTGGGCATGGACTTGTAACCCCCCTATTTGCCAATAGAGATGTTGGCCTACTTCCACACCGGATATATCGTATAAGACTTTTAGTGTGGTGATGGAAGATGATAGAACATTCATATTGCCCTCTGACAGAAATAGAACTTTAATAAAATAAATTATTTTGATTCAACCGAATTCTAGATTCTATTTTGTATACCAACTAATCACATAATCGCCCATTTTTTTATCTCTTTTTGAGATTAGGGAATAATAAGCGAATC